ATTCCATGTCATAGGCATTCCGAGTTTCCTCTCTGATGATACTTCTTTTTTAGTTCAAGACAGTGATGGTCACAATTATTCCATATATTTTGATATTGAAAATAATATTTTTGAGATTGACAATGAGCCCCTTCCCCTGTTTCGAGGTAAACTAGAAAAAGCACTTTCTAGATATAGTTTGAATAGTTACATTCTAAATTGCATTGACAATTATCTTGATATTGAAATCCTTATGAATAGTGACATTTATAGTTCTATTTTTAATGTAGACCAAAAGGCTATTAGATACATTGTTACTTACATTTGTTATGAAATGGATTCCCATGAAGAAAGCGATTCCCATATGCAACAAAAAAGTATAAATTACAAGGATTTGTGGGTTCTATGCGAAAATTGTTATGAATTAAATTATAAGAGGTTTTTGAAGGAAAAATTGAATATTTGTGAACACTGTGGGTCTCATTTAAAAATGAGTAGTTCAGATAGAATTGAACTTTTGATTGATCCCGGCACTTGGGCTCCAATGGATGAGGACATGTTTTCTGTGGCCCTTGAATTTGATTCGGAGGAGGAGGATGCCTATGAAGATAAAAAAGATGGCGATGAGGACATTATTTCTGTGGCCCCTGAATTTGATTCGGCGCGGGCTCCAATGGGTGACGGAATGGCTTGTTTTGCGGGCCCCACTGATTCGAAGGAGGAGGAGGGGTCTTATATCGATCGTATTGATTCTTATCAAAAAGAGACAGGGTTAAATGAGGCTGTTCAAACAGGCATAGGTCAATTAAATGGCATTTCCATAGCAATTGGGGTTATGGAGTTTCAGTTCATGGGGGGGAGTATGGGATCCGTAGTAGGCGAGAAAATAACCCGTTTGATCGAATATGCTACTGATAAATCTCTACCTGTTATTATAGTGTGTGCTTCCGGGGGAGCCCGTATGCAAGAAGGGAGTTTGAGTTTGATGCAAATGGCAAAAATATCTTCCGCTTCATATAACTATCAATCAAATAAAAACGTATTATATGTATCGATCCTTACATCTCCTACAACCGGTGGAGTGACCGCCAGCTTTGGTATGTTAGGGGATATCATTATTGCCGAACCTAATGCCTACATTGCATTTGCGGGTAAAAGAGTAATTGAAGAAACATTGAAAACCGAAATACCTGAAGGTTCACAAGAGACTGAGTATTTATTCGAGAAAGGCTTATTCGACCCAATCGTACCACGTAATCCTTTAAAAGGCGTTCTGAGTGAGTTGTTTCAACTTCATGGTTTCTTTCCGGTGAATCAAAATGAAAGTCAAAAAAAGGGGGATTTGTTATAGCCGCATATATATAATAGAAGAACTTCATCCAATTTAAAGGGGGTCTCACACCACAAGACAGAGAACAATAACCGAGAAAAAAGGTCTAATTTCTAATTATGGAAACAACAAGTTGTTGTTCTTAACAATAAAACAACAATTCGTATATATGATATAACTAGAATAACCGAAACAGAGATCTATTCTATTCAATTAACCGCGGTCATCTTATTATATCCGAGTAATTGAACATGCATAAGAAAGATCCACCTTATTTACAATTCCAAGAAGGCGGGTCTTTCTTATGCATACAGGCCCATTCAAATCCATAAGTATAAGTAAAGTAGATAAACAGGAATCAGAATTAACGGCAGTACATACAAGATAGAGATTTGAGATGTTAAGTTAAATACTTAATCTTAATAATAAAGAAACCAAAAAAATCAAAAATGAAAACCTCACAGAAAAAAAAAAAAAATCTCGACTGAATCTTTCAGAAAGTCAAGGTATTTGTAAGAAAAAGCCTTTTTATTCTGAAAAGGCTGTATATCATCATTCATAACATAGATAAGGATACAAAACGTGCAGTTTTGTACTCATTCATTAGCCTTGTTGGCTTTCTTGTTCCGGCATTTTTAGTCCGATTTTTATTACGAAGGATACAAAAGCCTTGGGAAAAAATCCTTCTTCTTTTTCTTTTTGTTATTTACATGATATAAAAAATCATGTAAATAACAAAAAGAAGAAGAAGAAAAAAAAAGGACGAATCTTAAGTATATTAAGTATAGATAATGTACATAGTCTATGTACATTATCTATACTTAATATACTTAAGATCTCTTTACTTTATAAGATAAGAGGTTAAAATATTCAATCGAGGTATCTAGTCTATGGAAACTTTCAGCTTCCCTGCTTTTTTTGTACCTATCGTGGGCCTAGTATTTCCTGCAATTGCAATGGCTTCTTTATCTATTCATGTTCAAAAAAACAAGATTATCTAGCTCCAACGGGAGTAAAATATGAAAATGACTTTGTTTGAAAGACCTTAATTATTCTATTATATTGTATAAAAGAAAAAGAGTTCTATATAATTAGAATTATTCCTAATGATTCCAATTCTAATAGTGCTAGTTGGTGAAAGTTACTTTTTCGCTTGGGTTATTCTCTCAATTCCAATAAAATGCACCTGGATCTTGTATGAACTGGCGATCAGAACGTATATGGATAGAACTTATAACGGGGTCTCGGAAAACAAGTAATTTCCTTTGGGCCTGTATCCTTTTTTTAGGTTCATTAGGATTCCTATTGGTTGGAACTTCTAGTTATCTTGGTCGCAATCTGATATCCTTATTTCCGTCTCAGCAAATCCTTTTTTTTCCACAAGGGGTCGTGATGTCCTTCTATGGGATCGCGGGTCTCTTCGTTAGCTCCTATTTGTGGTGCGCTATTTGGTGGAATGTAGGTAGTGGTTATGAGCAATTCGATAGAAAAAAGGGAAAAGTTTGTATTTTTCGTTGGGGATTTCCTGGAAGAAATCGTCGCATTTTCTTTCGATTCCTTATGAGAGATATCCAATCGATTCGAATCGAAGTTATAGAGGGTCTTTATCCTCGTCGTGTACTTTATATGGAAATCAGAGGTCAGGGAGCCCTTCCGCTGACTCGTACTGATGAGAATTTGACTCCACGAGAAATTGAACAAAAAGCTGCTGAATTGGCCTATTTCTTGCGCGTACCTATTGAAGTATTTTGAAATGAACTGAAGCATTTTTCTCTGCATTGGGCAAGAGGCCCAGGAATCCAATCCTCTTTGTTTTTTTTTTTGCTAGAGAGCTCCTCTTTCATAAAAATACAAGATTGAGTAGAGTCCAGCCAGGAAGTTGCTTCATTTCATTAAAAATTGACTGATTCAAAATGACAAAAAAGAAAACATTTGCCCCCTTTCCATATCTTGCATCTATAGTCTTTTTACCCTGGTGGATCTCTTTCTCATTTAACAAAAGTATAAAGTCTTGGGTTAGTAATTGGTGGACTACTAGTAAATCCGAAACTTTTTTGAATGATATTCAAGAAAAGAAGATTTTAGATAAATTCATAGAATTAGAAGAACTCTTTTTTTTGGACGAAATGATAAAGGAGTACCCGAAGACGCATATACAAAAGCTTCGTATAGGAATCCACGAAGAAACAATACAATTGGTTAAGATGCACAATGAGGGTCATATCCATACCATTTTGCATTTCTCGACAAATATAATAAGTTTTGCTATTTTAAGTGGTTATTCTATTCTGTGTAATGAAGAACTTGCCATTCTTAATTCTTGGGTTCGAGAATTTCTCTATAATTTAAGCGACACAATAAAAGCCTTTTCTATTCTTTTGTTAACTGATTTTTGTATTGGATTCCATTCGCCTCGTGGTTGGAAACTAATAATTTCTTTTGTCTACAAGGATTTTGGATTTTCTCATAATGATCAAATTCTATCTGTTCTTGTTTCTATTTTTCCAGTCATTCTAGATACCTTTTTTAAATATTGGATTTTCCATTATTTAAATCGTGTATCTCCCTCGCTTGTAGTGATTTATCATTCAATGAAAGACTAAAGAATGATTCACTAATATGAATCCAATGATAATCTTTCTTACTTCGTCCATAAACAAATCAGTCAAAATCTTAAGCACTCTTTCTCTTTTTATTCATCCAGGGGAGTATTCCTGTATTCCAGTAAAATAATAAAATAGTCTAATCGTGGATAGGAAACTATACTAGCAGCCTACCTAATTTATTGTATAAATGTATACATTTTTGGGATCAATGATTGGACCATGCAAAATAGAAATATCTTTTCTTGGGTAAAGGAGCAGATGACTCGATCCATGTCTCTATCGATCATGCTATTGATATATATAATAACTTGGGCATCGATTTCACATGCATATCCCATTTTTGCACAACAGAGTTATGAAAATCCACGAGAAGCAACCGGGCGTATTGTATGCGCCAATTGCCATTTAGCTAATAAGCCCGTGGATATTGAGGTTCCACAAGCAGTACTTCCTGATACTGTATTTGAAGCAGTTGTTAGAATCCCGTATGATATGCAACTGAAACAAGTTCTTTCTAATGGGAAAAAGGGGTCCTTGAATGTAGGGGCGGTTCTTATTTTACCGGATGGATTCGAACTAGCGCCTCCTGATCGTATTTCTCCCCAAATGAAAGAAAGAATGGGTAATCTGTCTTTTCAGATTTATCGCCCGACTCAAAAAAATATTCTTGTGATAGGACCTGTTCCTGGTCAGAAATATAGGGAAATCACCTTTCCTATTCTTTCACCGGACCCTGCTACTAAGAAAGATGTTTACTTCTTAAAATATCCTATATACGTTGGTGGGAACAGGGGAAGGGGGCAGATTTATCCCGATGGGAGTAAGAGTAACAATACAGTATATAATGCTACAACAGCAGGTATAGTAAGCAAAATAGTGCGTAAAGAAAAGGGGGGGTATGAAATAAACATAGTGGATGCATCTGACGGACACCAAGTCGTAGATATTGTACCTCCAGGACCAGAACTTCTTGTTTCTGAAGGTGAATCCATTAAGATTGATCAACCATTAACAAGTAATCCTAATGTGGGTGGGTTTGGTCAGGGAGATGCGGAAATAGTACTTCAAGATCCATCACGTGTTCA